ATCTACGGCCAATTTGCGGTAGAAGAGAAGGTTCCATCGGAACAATTATTTATTTTAGGATACCCTCGTCTCTTTTTTTTTTTTTTAGGAGGGGGGGTGTGGGGAGAAATGACAAAAAGATATTGGAACATCGATTTGGAAGAGATGATGAAGGCCGGAGTTCATTTTGGACATGGTACTAGGAAATGGAATCCTAAAATGGCCCCTTATATTTCTGCAAAGCGTAAAGGTATTCATATTATAAATCTTACTAGAACCGCTCGTTTTTTATCAGAAGCCTGTGATTTGGTTTTTGATGCAGCAAGTAAGGGAAAACAATTCTTAATCGTTGGCACTAAAAATAAAGCAGCTGACCTAGTAGCATGGGCTGCAATAAGGGCTCGGTGTCATTATGTTAATAAAAAATGGCTTGGCGGTATGTTAACGAATTGGTCCACTACAGAAACGAGACTTCATAAGTTTAGAGACTTGAGAACAGAACAAAAAACAGGGAGACTCCATCGTCTTCCGAAAAGAGATGCGGCCGTGTTGAAAAGACAATTATCTCACTTGCAAACATATCTGGGCGGGATTAAATATATGACGGGGTTACCAGATATTGTAATCATCATTGATCAACACGAAGAATATACGGCCCTTCAAGAATGTATCACTTTGGGAATTCCAACAATTTGTTTAATCGATACAAATTGTGACCCCGATCTTGCAGATATTTCGATTCCAGCCAACGATGACGCTATATCTTCAATTCGATTAATTCTTAACAAATTAGTATTCGCAATTCGTGAAGGGCGTTCTAGTTTAATAATAAGATAAAAAACTTAACTTACTTTATAAATTTCATAGAGTTTTGTAATAAGTTACTATTTCTGAATCTCAGATACTCTTTTTGGATCTCAAAAAATAGATAAAAAACTGGGGATATTATGTGATTCGTTGTATTCAAGAATTTAATTGGTATTATAAATATATATGGGATTCAAGTAGTCACGTAGAGAAAGAGACGTTTGAATCAAAATAATTTTCTTTATTTTTTTAAGAGGGCAATATGAATGTTCTATCCTGTTCTATCAACACACTAAAGGGGTTATACGATATTTCTGGTGTGGAAGTAGGCCAACATTTCTATTGGAAAATAGGAGGTTTTCAAGTCCACGGCCAAGTACTTATTACTTCTTGGGTTGTAATTGCTATCTTATTGGGTTCAGCTACTCTAACTGTTCGGAACCCACAAACCATTCCGACCGGTGGTCAGAATTTCTTCGAATATGTACTTGAATTCATTCGAGATGTGAGTAAAACTCAAATTGGAGAAGAATATGGCCCCTGGGTTCCTTTTATTGGAACAATGTTTTTATTTATTTTTGTTTCTAATTGGTCAGGAGCGCTTTTACCTTGGAAAATCATACAATTACCTCATGGGGAGTTAGCCGCACCCACGAATGATATAAATACTACTGTTGCTTTGGCTTTACTCACGTCAGTGGCATATTTCTATGCGGGTCTTACCAAAAAGGGATTGGGTTATTTCGGGAAATATATTCAACCAACCCCAATCCTTTTACCCATTAACATCTTAGAAGATTTCACAAAGCCTTTATCGCTTAGTTTTCGACTTTTCGGAAATATATTAGCTGATGAATTAGTAGTTGTTGTTCTTGTTTCTTTAGTACCTTTAGTGGTTCCTATACCTGTCATGTTCCTTGGATTATTTACAAGTGGTATTCAAGCTCTGATTTTTGCAACTTTAGCCGCGGCTTATATAGGGGAATCCATGGAGGGCCATCATTGACTAGTTTTTGAAAGATTCTTTTTTAGCTTATCCCAAGGTAATGTATGCGTGGCTCAAAAAAAATCTAATCTAATTAGGAAATATAAATATACAACTCACTATATAGAATCTAGAGTAATAGCCCCAAAGATATTAGAGTAGAGAGAGTTGTAAAAAAAAAAAGGGGGAAAGAGATCTAAAAGATCTTTTTCCTAAAATTCTTGGTTGATCCACTTATATTATACCATTCTCTCCTGAATAGATATTAATTTTATATTGCTGGTCGGCCAATCCTAATATTTCCTATTCGGAATCAGAATTTGAATAAGAATTCTTGTGGTTTACGAAGTGTGAGTAAAAAAAGAGGGGTGCTCTATAGAAAGATTCCCATTTCAGTTGATTTTCTTCAGCGATTGACCAAAATAAAATTTTCAGAAATAATAAATTGCGTGAACTTAGATCAATCAAATAATGATATTTCTATCCACTGATTCGGCCTAAGCAATTTGTCTATTTAGATTGTATCCGTGCGGGAGAATGATAAAGAAAGGGGAAGAAGTATTTACAAACAAAAAAGGGATTCATAAAAAATAGGGTGATTCGGATCGGAGAGGGAGGTTTTACTAGGTATATTATATGTAAAAAATCACTATGCTAAAAGTCAACTTGTTTTTCGACGCATAATTCTCGAATTCGATTGAATTTAAGATGAATGAAGAGTTGGTTTACGTTATGGAAGAAAGGCGTGTATAGGTGATTGATATTAAATATTGACTAGTTATATATGAACTAAAGAGATATTCAATTTGCCCTACTACTATAAATTTGATGGCTATTCCAATAAAAGTCTTTCCGTATCCTCTGGGACTGTGAGTTCAATGAATAAACAGATGAAATCAAGAAAAAAATCGAAGAATTCAAAGAATGGTTCGGAACAAAGAAATGGACGGACGAAAGTCGTACGGATTCACAAAGACTTTGTCGATAGGAACTAAAAAAGAGATATCGAAGTAAAGTAGTTTTGATCCTTGAATAAGATTATTACTTCAATTTGAAGTTTGTAGTTACTTCGACTGGATGAATTGTAGCGATGTAATATTAAGTTATAATTCATCGGCTGACTGTATCATTAACCATTTTTTTTTGTATGAGGAACTTATCATGAATCCACTGATTTCTGCCGCTTCCGTTATTGCTGCTGGATTGGCTGTAGGGCTTGCTTCTATTGGACCTGGAGTTGGTCAAGGTACTGCTGCGGGCCAAGCTGTAGAAGGTATCGCGAGACAGCCTGAGGCGGAGGGAAAAATACGAGGTACTTTATTGCTTAGTCTAGCTTTTATGGAAGCTTTAACAATTTATGGCCTGGTTGTAGCATTAGCACTTTTATTTGCGAATCCTTTTGTTTAATCTTATAAATTCGAAAAAGCAATAACCCACGGGAAGGGCTGATTTGTGGATGAGGAATTAGCATACTCACTCGCTTTCATCCTTTCCCCGTTCGTAGTCTAAGGAACCCCCTTTTATATTTTTTAGGAAGGGTTTAAATAAAGAAGGGGGTAATTCACCATTTCTAAATCGAATCTTTTTTGGCTCGATTTAGAAATAGTAAAATATATTAGAAATAGTAAAATATATATATATATCAAATATATCAAAGGGGGGCAGGACGATACAAAAAGAACTCTGTTCTTTTTTTTTTTAGTCTATCTATAAGAGGAGATCATATGAAAAATGTAACCGATTCTTTCGTTTCTTTAGGCCACTGGCCATCCGCCGGGAGTTTCGGGTTTAATACCGATATTTTAGCAACAAATCTAATAAATCTAAGTGTAGTGCTTGGGGTATTGGTTTTTTTTGGAAAGGGAGTGTGTGCGAGTTGTTTATTTCAAGAATAGGCTGGATCCAACCAGCTGTACTTTTTATGTTATAACTAGGAAAAGTAGGTACATTATCTCACGAATGACTTCTGAATAAAAAAATAATATGCAAGAACCATAGCATTTCGTTATTCGTTGGTAAATCCGCTTTGATTCTCTATCAACCAAAAATGTGGGACCATTAACTATGGTTAAAGCTAAATCATTTGAAGTCCAGACGCAGCATGGTACTCTTTCTACCACAATATGAATATTAATATAGAGATGCTTTCAAAATGAATAATTTATCTATATAAGAACACTCATATGGATAAAATGATTTGAACCGCTTATTACAAAAATTGGGATTAAACCCCCTTTTATCCAATGATGAATCGACGACCTATGTATTGTGTATTAAAGGAAGAAAACCCTTTTGGATTTTTGGATAAAAAAAAAAGAAACAACTTTGTTGACAATTACATATTTTTGTTTGGTCAGAAGAGTCCTCCGACTTTTTTGGTTTTGGATTAGTGATTGGTTTTGATATTTTTATTTTGGAATATGAAGAGAGTAGAGGATAGGCTCATTACATTCAAAAAAAGATATGGGAATTTCTCATAAGTAATTGAGCGTGAGAGCCAAATGAATCGAAAGATTCATGTTTGGTTCGGGAAGGGATCATGGAAGTTTTTAAATGAATGGAAAGAGAATCTACTTTCATTAAGTGATTTATTAGATAATCGAAAACAGAGGATCTTGAATACTATTCGAAATTCAGAAGAACTACGTGGGGGAGCCATTGAACAGCTGGAAAAGGCCCGGACACGCTTACGAAAAGTGGAAATGGAGGCAGATCAGTTTCGAGTCAATGGATACTCTGAGATAGAGCGAGAAAGAATTAATTTTATTAATTCCACTTCTAAGACTTTGAAACAACTAGAAAATTACAAAAACGAAACTATTCATTTTGAACAACAAAGGGTGATTAATCAAGTCCGACAACGGGTTTTCCAACAAGCCTTACAAGGGGCTCTAGGAACTCTGAGCAGTTGTTTGAACAACGAGTTACATTTACGTACTATACGTGCCAATATTGGCATGTTGGGGGCAATAACCGATTAGTCCTTCGACTCTAGGTATTATTTTTTTTTAACTAAGTAAGAAAAACTCATGGTAACAATTCGAGCCGACGAAATTAGTAAGATTATCCGTGAGCGAATTGAGGAATATAATAGAGAAGTAAAAATTGTAAATACCGGTACCGTACTGCAAGTAGGTGACGGCATTGCTCGTATTCATGGTCTTGATGAAGTAATGGCGGGTGAATTAGTAGAATTTCAAGAGGGTACAGTAGGTATTGCTCTTAATTT